TAAGGAAAAAGGAAGAAAGTCAGTTACGGTCGACAAAAAATCCTTCTTCTTTTTGAAGCCACCCAATCACAAAATCCTCCAATTCTCAACTTAAAGGAGAATAGAAGAAATCATACTTTCATACAATATCTTAATTGAATTCTATGTAATGATCAATAAATTTAGTTGAATTCTATATCTATATGTATCAACATCCTACTACCCGTTTATTCTATAGATATAGATATTTGGGCTGGAGTTGACAAACAACCAATACTAATTTTATTGTTTCTTAGTTTAGATTATAAATTGAAATGGGGCGTGGCCAAGTGGTAAGGCAACGGGTTTTGGTCCCGCTATTCGGAGGTTCGAATCCTTTCGTCCCAAAGGATTTTTATGCTATTGCTATAGTATTCCTATTATTGCTATAGATAATGGAGTGGTCAGGAGTAAATCAGTATTCATTTAAATATATGTTCGAATCTCATTAACAAATGATCAAGTTCCATAACATATGTTTTAGAACATATTTTTTTATGTTATGGAGCCAATGTATTTTTTTCTATTTCATTTTTTTAGGTATTTCGCGGTTGACTCTAATGAAAAATTGGAAATCTATGGAACGATTGAGGCAGGGATGATTTATCCTATTCCTTTTATTCACTTTATGACAAGATTTGATTATTGAAATATTACTCAACCCTATCCCTATGTTAAACAAAATAAATATAAACATCTAAAATTAGGAAATATTTAGCTTATATGGTATGTATGTATCGTTCTATTTCAATGCAAATAATTTTTATAAATTTGTTTTCGTAATCAGATGAAAAGAATAAAGATTCAAATCTTTACTTAATATCATTTTTTGATCCACTTGCGAAAAAAAATTGGATTATTTCTTCTTTATCTTTGATCTATTTATCTATTTTTAATCAGTGATGAGTCAAGGAAAGACTTATCGGATTAAACATGCTGTTTATTCGCGAATTTCCTTCAAAGAAGTATAGTATTTCTAAATAGGAAACTTTTTCAATTATAGATATTTTTTTTTAAATACTTTATTAATGATTTCTTGTCAGTTGAATCTTTGGTATTGAAAAAGTAGGAAATAGCATAATCTATCCTATATTAGTCACTTGAAGATGCAGAGTCAATAAGTTATTCGTTTATATATATAGTTATAATTATATCTTCTTTCTACTTTCTATTATTTTGTATTATATAGATACTTTTTATGTATGTTAAAATATATTTATGGATGTTAAAGATCTTGTCTTGCTAATACTTTTTCATAAAAATCGTTCCACATACAGATATCACATCATATTCTTATTTTAAAATAAGAAAATAAAAAGTCTAGATTACGATGTTTATGTACAACTGAACCAATGACTATTCATGATTCCATAATTGAATCAATTCCATACTGGTTCCAAATTAGAGGAATGTGATGGTAAAACTTCGTTTGAAACGATGTGGTAGAAAGCAACGTGCGACTTGAAGGACACGATCCGTTGTGGATTTTTAGACCCACCATCTTATTTTCGATTTATCGAGGAATGAAGATGCTCTTGTCTCGACATTGTTTGTTCTGTTACACCCGAATCCTTTGTTTTTTTGTTGGGTTGTAAATTGTCTACGATGGAGCTCGAGTCGAAAGGATTAATTCCTTTCTGGGGGGCAAGGATCTAGGGTTAATGCCAATCAATTGGAACAACTTCGTAAACGTATCTTCTATATATAATAATAATATAGATATAAAAAGGATCCAATCCAATTTAAACAAGTTTTTTTTTAATTGGAAACTTGTTGTAATTGATCAAACTTTTTCGATTCAAAGTGTGCGGGAATCAACTGTCCATCGGATTCTTTGATAGAAATAAATCAAATTTCAAATATTTCCAATTCAAATCAAAGGGTATGTTGCTGCCATTTTGAAAGTATTAAGAAGCACCGAAGTAATGTCTAAACCCAATGATTTAAAATAAAGATTAAAGGATCCAAGAACAAGTAAACCCATTTTAATTGTCTCGATAGTCTCAATAACTGGATCATCCAAATATAATTTTAAACGAGACAAAAAAAGCGGGTAAAGACAACTCAATAAATGAAATTGAGTATTGACTAAAGAGAAGAATTTCCTTTTGAGCTATTTGAGAGTTATTCAACTTGAGTTATGAGTACGAATGGTTTCTTTAAAATTTTCAGGAAGGCCAAAAAACGAATGAAATTAAAGTCTAATTGATTTTCTAGGTTGATTCGAATCAAATCATTTTTTCTCGAGCCGTACGAGGATAAAACTTCCTATACGGTTCTAGGGGGGGTATTGTTCATCTATATCTATCCCAATGAGCCGTCTATCGAATCGTTGCAATTGATGTTCGATCCCGAAGAGAAGGAAAAGATCTTAGAAAAGTGGGGTTTTATGATCCAATGAAGAATCAAACTTATTTAAATGTTCCTGCTATTCTATACTTCCTTGAAAGGGGTGCTCAACCTACAGGAACTGTTCAGAATCTTTTAAAGAAAGCAGAAGTTTTTAAAGAACTTACGTCTAATTAAACAAAATTCAATTCAATTTAAAGAAATACCAAGGGGGGGTAGCGACTTATATATAACTTTGTATAATTTTTCTTTACTAGTTTTTTTGATCCCCCCCTTCTTGCTCGATTCGTATTTATTTTTCATTCCTTCCGTCGAATCCAATGGTGGTGGTCTAGAACGACAAAACGTTAGTTTATTGATTAAAAAATCAAAAAATTCGGGCATTTCCTTCAATTGTGTGATTTTCATTACAATTTGACTAACCAATAAGGAATCAAGCCTGCTTATTCCACTTAGATTGATGAAATACAGTATGGACTAAAAAATCCGTATTTTTTGAATTCTTCCTTATTTATTATTCCATTTCTACTTTTTGTATCTCTGTGGATTAGGTATGTAGTGCCAATCCAAGACAATTTTGAATATTATTGCATTGAAGTTATTTGAATTTCAAAAAAGATTTTAATAGCAATCTATTTTGTTTTTTTCACTATATTCTTTTCTCAAAATTTAGAATATTGACAACAGTGTATCGAACAAATATAATTCATGGTGATAAGTGAAGTGGGTTTATTTGTTTCTGTCCATAGGTTTTTTTACTTTAAACTCATTTGGTAATTCTGTTTTTCTTTTATCTGAGAATTTCTTGTATGTTGATCTAATCAATTCATTTTTATGTTTCGAATCCATTAGAAAATCTGTTTTGTTAGCTCAATGATTTGATTAGCCCGTATAATCTCTTTTCTTTTTATTTTATTGAAATTTCATTTCATTGATTTTGATTGTATCTATATACCCTTTGTTGAGATTATGTTTAATCTATATTTTCTTCGGGTTGCTAACTCAACGGTAGAGTACTCGGCTTTTAAGTGCGGCTAGAATCTTTTACACATTTGGATGAAGTGAAGAATTCGTCCATACCATTGGTAAAGTTTGGAAGACCCCGACTGATCCTGAAAGGGAATGAATGGAAAAAAAAGCATGTCGTATCAATGGAGAGTTCTGAGGATATTTCATTCTTATCGGATTGGTACAAAACCTTGTTCGAATTCTTGGAACGGAACGAGTTTGGTCGAATGAATAAATGGATAGGGCTTTATGGCTTCAATTAATTATCAGAAAGAAAAAGGAACCAGCTTATGTTCTAACTTTGAATAAGTTCCCGATCTAATTAGACGTTAAAAATAGATTAGTACCTGATACGGGAAGGACTTCTCCCCACGAGGGGATTCTATATTTTTTTAATGAATCCTAACTATTTATATTCTTATTATGGAATCGAGGTGTGTGTAAAAGAAGAAGTATATTGATAAAGAAAGTTTTTTCCGAAATCAAAAGAGCAATTAGGTTTAAAAGATAAAGGATTTCTAACCATCTTGTTATCCTATAACATAGACGAATTAAATGAAATGGAAAAAAGAGAGGGTAGAGAATCTGTTGATAAGTTTACTTGTCTCCGGGGTATCTATTCTTACTAGAATACCCTGTTTTGACTGTATTGCACTGTGTCTTATTTGTTAACCCTCAAAATTTTCTACTCTTTGGCTCAAATTGAAATTCAAATGGAGGAAATCAAAAGATATTTACAGTTAGAGAGATTTCAACAACATGACTTCCTATATCCACTTATCTTTCAGGAGTATATTTATGCATTTGCTCATGATCATGGTTTCAATAGATCCATCTTTTCGGCAAATCCGGGTTATGACAATAAATCCAGTTTACTGATTGTGAAACGGTTAATTACTCGAATGTATCAACAGAGTTATTTGATTATTTCTCCTAATGATTCTAATCAAAACTCCTTTTTGGGACGCAACAATAATTTGTATTCTCAAATCATATCAGAGGGGTTGGGATTTATTGTGGAAATTCCATTTTCTCTACGATTAAGATTTTCTCTAGAAGGCAAAAAGAAAAAGATAGTAAAATCTCAGAATTTACGATCAATTCATTCAATATTTCCCTTTTTAGAGGACAATTTTTCACATTTCACTTTTGTGTTAGATATATTCATCCCCCATCCTGTCCATGTGGAAATCTTGGTTCAAATTCTTCGCTATTGGGTAAAAGATGCCTATTCTTTGCATTTATTACGATTCTTTCTCAACGAGCATTGTAATTGGAATAGTTTTATTAATCCAAAGAGGGTCAGTTCCTCTTTTTCAAAAAAAAATCGCAGATTATTCTTATTCTTATATAATTCTTATGTATGTGAATACGAATCCATTTTCGTCTTTCTACGTAACCAATCTTCTCATTTACGATCAACATCTTGTGAAGTTCTTCTTGAACGAATCTATTTCTATGTAAAAATAGAACGTCTTGTGAACGTCTTTGTTAAGGTTAACTATTTTCAGACGAACCCGTGGTTGGTGAAGGAATCTTGCATGCATTTTGTTAGGTATCAAAGAAAATCCATTTTGGCTTCAAAGGGGACGTCTCTTTTTATGAATAAATGGAAATGTTACCTT